TCATTCCCGAGGAAGTACATATATTACCCGGATCCTCTTCCATAATGGTGCGGAACAATAGTATTGTTGGAGTAAATACAAAAATTACTTTAAATATAAGAAGCCGGGTAGGCGGATTGGTCCGAGTAGAAAAAAAAAAAAAAAGGATTGAACTGAAAATCTTTTCTGGAGAGATCAATTTTCCTGGAGAGACAGATAAGATATCCTGGCATAGTGGCATCTTACTACTACGAGTCACGGGAAAAAAAAAGGCTAAGGAATCAAAAAAATGGAAAAATGGGATCTATGTCCAACGGATCACACCTATCAAGAAAAAGTCTTTTGTTTTGGTTCGACCCGTAGTCACGGATGAAATCGAAGACGAGATTCGTTTAGCAACGCTTTTCCCCCACGATCTCTTGCAGGAAAGAGAGAGTTTGCAACTTAGAATTGTCAAGTATATCCTTTATGGAAATGGCAAAACAGTTCGAGGAATTTCTCACACAAGTATTCAATCAGTTCGAACTTGTTTAGTCTTGAATTGGGACCAAGACAAAAAGGGTTCGTCTAGAGAGGAGGTTCATGCTTCCTTTGTTGAAGTAAGAGTTAATGATCTGATTCGAGATTTCCTAAGAATGGACTTAGCGAAGTCCTCGTATAACAGAAAAAGGAATGATCCGGCAGGGTCGGGATTGATCCCCGATAATGGATTAGCTTGCATGAATCTCAAACCTTTTTATTCCAAGGGAAGGATTCAACAATCACTTACCCAACATCAAGGAACTAGTCGTACGTTGTTGAGTCGAAATAAGGAATGCCAGTCTTTGATCATTTTGTCATCATCTAATTGTTCTCGAATGGGTCCATTCAACGGTTTTAACTATAACAACAATGTGATAAAAGAATCAATTAAAAGTAAAGGGGATCTCCGAATTCCAATTAGGAATTCGTCGGGTCCTTTAGGGATTGTGCCTAAAATTGCGAATTTTTCTCCATCTTACCACTTAATAACTCAGAATCAGATCTTGGTAAATAAATATTTGCTACTTGAGAATTTCAAACAGACTTTCCAAGTACTTAACTATTATTTAATGGATGAAAGTGGGAGAATTTCGAATCCCAATCCATGCAGTAACATGATTTTGAATCCATTCAATTTGAATTGGTATTCGCTCCATCCCGCCTATTGTGAAGAGACATCGACAATCATTAGCCTTGGACAGTTGATTTGTGAAAATTTATGTATATCCAAATATGGACCGCGCCTCAAATCTGGGCAGGTTATAATTGTTCATGTTGACTCTTTTGTAATAAGATCCGCTAAGCCCTATTTGGCTACTCCAGGAGCCACCCTTCATGGCCATTATGGGGCAATCCTTTACGAAGGAGATACATTAGTTACATTTATCTATGAAAAATCGAGATCTAGTGATATAACGCAAGGTCTTCCAAAAGTGGAACAAGTGTTAGAAGTGCGTTCGATTGATTCAATCTCAATGAACCTAGAAGAGAGGGTTGAAGGTTGGAACGAATGTATAACAAGAATTCTTGGAATTCCTTGGGGATTCTTGATTGGCGCTGAGTTAACCATAGCACAAAGCCGTATCTCTTTGGTTAATAAGATTCAAAAGGTTTATAGATCCCAGGGGGTGCAAATCCATAATAGGCATATAGAAATTATTGTGCGTCAAATAACATCAAAAGTGTTGGTTTCCGAAGATGGAATGTCTAATGTTTTTTCACCTGGAGAACTCATAGGATTGTTGCGGGCGGAACGAACAGGGCGCGCTTTGGAAGAAGCGATCTGTTATCGAGTTGTCTTATTGGGAATAACGAGGGCGTCTCTGAATAATCAAAGTTTCATATCCGAAGCGAGTTTTCAAGAGACTGCTCGGGTTTTAGCAAAAGCCGCTCTACGAGGTCGTATCGATTGGTTGAAAGGCCTGAAAGAGAACGTTGTTCTGGGGGGTATGATACCTGTTGGTACCGGATTCAAAGGATTAGTGTACCGTTCAAGGCAACGCAGCAACATTCCTTTGGAAATGAAAAAGAAGAATCTATTCGGGGGGGAAATAAGAGATATTTTCTTCCAACACAGAGAATTATTTGATTCTTGCATCCCAAAAAAATTCCATGATCCATCCTAATTTGCGGGATTTCATGATTTCTAAGAGCAAATTCATCCCTTTAACTTCACTTTCACTATCTAGTCCGGTTATTTGATTTGGTAATAAAGATAATAACGAATAGAAAGGAATTAATGGCTTGGCCCGTGTATCAACGGGCAATCTCCGGTAGAAGGTTCCGTCGGAACAATTCTTTATTTAGGGTACCTCGTCTCTTAAAAAAAAAAAGAGGAAGTGTGGGGAAAAATGACAAGAAGATATTGGAACATCAATTTGGAAGAGATGATGGAAGCAGGAGTTCATTTTGGGCATAAGACTAAGAAATGGAATCCTAGCATGGCACCTTACATCTCTGCAAAGCGTAAAGGGATGCATATTACAAATCTTACTAGAACTGCTCGTTTTTTATCAGAAGCTTGTAATTTAGTTTTTGATGCAGCGAGTACGGGAAAACAATTCTTAATAGTTGGTACCAAAAAAATAGCAGTTGATTCAGTCGCATCGGCTGCAATAAGGGCTCGTTGTCATTATGTTAATAAAAAATGGCTCGGTGGTATGTCAACGAATTGGTCCACTACAGAACTGAGACTTCATACGTTCAGGAATTTGAGAGCGGAACAAAAGACGGGAAGACTCAACCGTCTTCCGAAAAGAGATGCAGCAATGTTGAAGAGACAATTCTATCACTTGCAACCATATCTGGGTGGGATCAAATATATGACGGGGTTGCCTGATATTGTAATCGTCGTTGATCAGCAAGAAGGATATAAGGCTCTTCGCGAATGTGTAACTTTAGGAATTCCAACGATTTGTTTAATCGATACAAATTGTGACCCGGATCTTGCAGATCTTCCGATTCCAAGCAATGATGACTCTATAGCTTCAATTCGATTCATTCTTAACAAATTAGTCTCGGCAATTTGTGAGGGCCGTTCTAGCTCTATAACAAATCGTTGATTAATAATAAGATAAGTCAATGACTTCGGGAAATTTATGGATTTATGGAATCGGTTACTATTCCGGAATCTAAAAAAAAAAAAGAGAGAAAAATCACTGGGGATTTTTTTGGGGGGATTCCTTGGTATCCGAAATACACGATTCAAGTAGGCGAGTCGAGAAAGAGATAGTGGAATCAAAATAATTCCTTTTTTAGTTCTACTTCTATCAGAGGGCAATATGAATGTTCTACCATGTTCCATCAACACCCTAAAAGGGTTATACGATATATCCGGTGTGGAAGTAGGCCAACATTTCTATTGGCAAATAGGCGGTTTCCAAGTCCATGCCCAAGTGCTTATTACTTCTTGGGTCGTAATTGCTATCTTATTAGGTTCAACCACTATAGCTGTTCGAAATCCACAAACCATTCCGACCGACGGTCAAAATTTCTTCGAATATGTCCTTGAATTCATTCGAGACTTGAGCAAAACTCAGATTGGAGAAGAATATGGTCCTTGGGTTCCTTTTATTGGAACTATGTTCCTATTTATTTTTGTTTCGAACTGGTCAGGGGCTCTTTTACCTCGGAAAATCATAGAGCTACCTCATGGGGAGTTAGCCGCACCCACGAATGATATAAATACTACTGTTGCTTTAGCTTTACCCACGTCTGTGGCCTATTTCTATGCGGGTCTTACCAAAAAAGGCTTGGGTTATTTCGGTAAATACATTCAACCAACTCCAATCCTCTTACCAATTAACATCCTAGAAGATTTCACAAAACCCCTATCACTTAGTTTTCGACTTTTCGGGAATATATTGGCTGATGAATTAGTAGTTCTTGTTCTTGTTTCTTTAGTACCTTCAGTGGTTCCTATACCTGTCATGTTCCTTGGATTATTTACAAGTGGTATTCAAGCTCTTATTTTTGCAACTTTAGCCGCGGCTTATATAGGCGAGTCCATGGAGGGTCATCATTGACTAGCTTTGAAAAGAGCTTTCGCCTTTCTTTCGCTTATCCCAACCCAATGTATGGGCGGCTCGAGATAAGCTATTGGGGGAACATAATATCTAGAAATACGGTATATACTATCTAGAGTAGTAGCAAAAAAGATTCCGATATGCTTTGTAAAAAAAAAAAAGGGAAACTAAAAGATCTTTTTCCTAGGGTTACCGGCCCATTTATGCCATACCCCCCATGAATATTCTATTTCTATTTGTTCAGTGAATTACGACATTAGGATTCCTAAAAAAAAGGGGGTTTAGGGTAGGTAGATATATATAGGTAATGGCTAGAAGACAACTCTTGTGTATGTTCAAAGAAGGATTCTAGAATCCGGATGAATCTAAGATGTGAATAGTTGGTTTACGCTATGAAAGAAATGTATATGGTAGATATTGACTGATTTTCTATGAACCACCCATCCATTTTCTTTCCTATCCCACTGTGAATTTCAATGAGGATTCCAATAGAAGTCCTTCCGTTTCGTCTGTGACGAATGAATAAACAGATGAAATCAAATCAAGCATATAGAAGAGAAAGGGCGCAGAATTGAAAGCATGGTTCGGAACAAAGAAACGGAAGAACGAGAGTCGGATGCATTGATATTGAGAAAGACTCCACGGATAGGAACTAAAAACGAGATATCGAAGTAGTTCTGATGATTCAATCATAGCATTACTTCAATACGAAGTTCTTAGTGACTTCAATCGTATAGATCTTAGTAATGATCATAAGTCATAATTCCTTGGTTGATTGTATCATTAACCATTTCTTGATTTTGGTGCGAGGAGCTTACCATGAATCCACTGATTTCTGCTGCTTCCGTTATTGCTGCTGGATTGGCCGTAGGGCTTGCTTCTATTGGACCCGGAGTTGGTCAAGGTACTGCTGCGGGCCAAGCCGTAGAAGGGATCGCGAGACAACCAGAGGCAGAGGGTAAAATACGAGGTACT